ATTGGAACAGATAGCAACAACCATCTCGTCCGGGAAAAGCCATCGTTTTCTCAACAATGTCTTTGTCATTTGATGCAAGAGCGTTTCGTTAGATAGGAACAGATTTGATAAATATTGATAACTCTCAGATAGAGTAGTAGAACGGAAAAATCCATTCGATAATGAACTATTGGTTCTAAGCCATCTCTGGCGATGAATCAACAATTCGAAAGGATTTTCTTCCGGATTTTTGATAAACCAGCGTTTATTTATATATTTCCAATAATCTTTTTGTGTTTGGGAAGTAATAAGTACCGTTGACATCTCCTCATCTGCAAAGAATTCTCGATGTGAAAACACAGAGACAAAAGGATGATCTTGGAATAGCAAAAAGAGTGGATCCTCGGGTTCCCAAATGAATTGACTTATTCGAAAAACGCCTTGTTCTTTAGAAGATCTATTTCTTGTCTGGTACTGCATGGTCCCACCCTGCAACAACTCCGAATCATTCTCTACAAGCTCGTCCGCTTCATGATAAATGATCTGCTTGTCCCTAACAGCCCTTTCCCCATAGATAAATCCCCATTCATTGGGCTTTTCGATACAATCAAATAGAAAGCCCCAAGGGCGCCATATTCTAGGAGCCCAAACTATGTGATTAAATAAATCCTCCTCGATCTGTTGCGGGCCGAAAACTCCTTCCCCTTCTTCAAACTCCGATTCATATTTTTCATATAGAAATCTCTGATCAACGATAGAACAAGATCCATTTTGAATCATAGTTAAGGGATTCCTTGGTTCGGGCCGAAGAACCGATGTCACTCGATCATTATCAAACTGACAATCTTTTTCCGTCCGTGAGGATCCCACCAGAGCGCCTTCTACTTCTAGTAGGCCATGAACTAGATCAGAATCATTCTCAACGAGTCTATAAGAAGTGATCCCATTTTTTTCATTAGGTCCCTGTATAGACCAAAGGTCTTGAGCGACCGATCCGGCAGAACAATTCAAAAGATAAAGAAGTATCGTTAATTTCTTCATGCTTGTTCCAAGTTCGAAGTACCATGTGTACAAATAAGAATCCCCCTCGTTACATGATTTCTTCTTCATATAGATAGATATAGGATCTATGGAACAATTACTTAGAAGTAGATTTTGCGAAACAGCCCTCCCTACCTGATAGAAAAGGATCCCATGATCCTGAACCGATCTTATCTGAGATCGCAAATCCCAAGTTTGTCTATGAAGGGCCGATCTAATTATAGTAGTGTCTAGAATAGATTTCTTTTGTATAATACTAATCGATAGGGCCTCATTCGTAAGGGCTACAAGATCTCGTACATTGGAACCCATAGTTATGGAACCTAATCCATTAGTATGGAACATTTGCTTTTCCAAGTGAAATCCCCTAGTATATGAAAGAGTGAAAAAGTGCTTTCGTTGTTGTGGAATAAGAAGCCTTCGTATCTTAATGCATGTATTTAATTTATTCGGAGCGATTAGAGCAGGATCCACTTTTTGAGGAATATGAGTCGAAGCAATAACAAGAATATTTCTAGTGGAACATCTTTCACTATCCCTGGAGAGATAGTTGACTAATAGACCGAGGGATAAGTCATTCGACTCATTCATATCCAGATCATGAATGTTTGGAATCCAAATTATGCAAGGAGACATTGCTTTTGCTAATTCGAATTGAAGGGTGATAAAAAATCGGTCTATTTCCGGCATCATATCCCTAGGTAGCACACCCTTCATAGCTATAAACTTCAGCTCCCTATCAAGGTCACGGTCGAAATCGTCACTATCATCATTATCATAACTATAGTAACTATCGTTACTAGGTAAAAGACTGTAAATGGTACCCTCTCTATCATCAAAAATTTGATCCTCAATATCATCAATAGGAAAACCCTTCGGATGGTCATCCAGGAACTTGTTCAGAAATACTGTAATGAAAGGAACATACGAATTGGTCGCTAGGTGTTTGACCAAATAGGATCGTCCAGTTCCTATAGAACCTATCACTAAAATACCTCTAGCAGGAGGTAGGGCTAACCGGAGCGAAAAGGGTTTCCCGTGAGATGGCAAATCCAAATTACTAGCCCCACACGAGGTTTGTGAATCAGTGATTGTCTGAGAATGAGCAAGGAATATCCGTCTTTCTGCTAAGCAGGATGTATTGAACTCATAATTCATTAGACACTTTTTATGAATGTCAATTAAATATCGTAAGTAAATTGTTCCCGGTTGTTCAATCATTTGATAACCGGAGTTATTCTTTGATAAATGATCACTATGTGTCAGACTTAATAGAATTTGATCAATCCCCTTTTCTGTCGTTAAGGTAGAGAATTGAACCAAGAATTCTCTTTCTTTATCAGCAATCAAATCACTCTTCGAGATCCAGGATTCTATTTTATCATCAATCCACTCACTATTCACATTTTTTCTTTTTCTTATAAAGGAATAGATGGCTTTACTTGTATGACTTAGATGTCTTGTATTTCTCGAAAATGCGATTCGATTGATGGGATTTGGTATAATACTTATAAGATCAATGAGATTAAAACCTTTCTTCTTAGAATGTATGGATTTGACCCCATAAGCTGGACCACCACCCCATAGCATGTTGCCGCCAGAAGCAGAACCTCGTCTTTCTTCTAGAAAATTTCCCAATTGTTCCAGAGCAACTAGAAAGAGATTCTTTAACCAGAAAGAATTCAGTTCCGATGTAGGATACCTATCCAGAAGTTTTCGCAACTCAATCATGTATGATGGAATCATCAAAGATTTGACCTGTTCGAACTCTCTCTGTAACTCACTAGAGAATCGAGAAACAAAGAGAAGATGTGTATGAATGAGATATCCAGTAACAAGAAGAAGGAAAAGGATTGAATAGCGGAACTCCCGAATATTTAGTGATCTCACATGTGTCGATGTCAATGGTGACTCATTATTTCGATGAATAATTTCTCCGCACAGAAGATTATGGAAACACTTACTCGAAATCTCACTTATCAGATTCCATTGTGATTGTGAAAGACACAATTTTTTCTGAAGACTTTCCCATAATATCTCTGGTCCATGCATAATATCATGAAAAATGGATATCCATTTTTGAAATTTTTTACTGCTACTTAGGATCGGAACTAGGTCTGAAAAAGTATCTAAAAATATGAAATTTATATATTTTTGCCCTGTCGAGGTAAGGAACCATGGTATATATCTTTGCAATCGATTCAATTTGGAGAGAGTTGAAAAAACACTATCTATTTGAAAGGTTCTATGCATCTGCCCTTTCTCAAGGGATTTTGTTAGACAAGGACTATGTTTTTTCCTGTTTTTGGATGGTAAATATTTCCCAGAATATGGAGTGTGAATCAAACCCATGTTTGAATTAAAATTGAGATACTGATGCAAGTTCTTCCCTTCTGAATCAGCTGGATTCATATCTGAAAGAGGTTGACAATTAGTTCTTTCCAAATTGACTATTTCTTCCTCTTTTAGAGGTGTTCCAGAAATGTCTGCGATCGAGTAAATAGCTCTACGAACGAGTGGATCGGATTGAATTGAAAAATGGAAAGGTTTGTCCAAGTTCGACCCTTCGTCATCACTTTGCGGAAAATCATTAGGTATCAATATGTTAGATACCTGTAACTCGATTGGTGAAATAGTATCTCTCTCCAAAAAAGCATGTTTTTTTTTACTGCCGCACAAAGAAAATATTTTGTTGTGACTGAACAAGATATTGAGAAATTGTCCATACGTAAAATCATAATTATTGATGCAGGCCCTTTCCACATAAAAAGAGAATCTTTTGTTACAATAGAAGGAGAAGGGATATCGATTATTCAAGAATCGAAGTCGATTTGCTTTATAAAAAGAGGATATCAATGAACTTCTATGAAAAGGTTTCACGGGATTCAACCAATTGTATTGATCGTGAGATATCATTGAGAAATAGGAATCCGTGTTAGAAAATGATTTACTGCGATTCTTTCTAGTATGCAAGGAGTCAATCATCCTCTTTTGTATCTTATTGAACAAAAATGGTGATATTCTTCCTCCATTGATCAATAATTTTGATTTTTGGGAAGTATCATAGTCATCTAATAAGAAGTGTTTCCTTTTTTTCAAATGAACGATTTGAAGACCTATTGATTCTAACAACTGATTCCAGCGAGGCTCATTAGGACTTTTCAATTCATAGATGTGGGTCTCGGACCTATGAACGGGAATACTCTCGAAACTCACAAAGAAAAAAGGAAGTGAGTTAGACAAAAAGAGAAGAAACTTGGACAAAAAGAAACAAAGTGACTTAGACAAATCTTTTTTGTCGATAACCTCAGACCAAGCAATCAAATATTGATTAATACGTAATCGATCGAACAGTACTTGAAAATGAGTATTCTGTTCTGAAATGAAATGGTCCAAATTTTCCTGGAAATCCTTGGTCCCATTGGACCATTTGTATCTATATGCATTAGGATTCCTATTCTTGCCTCGAGAAATCAAACTAGGAGGATGAAACCATATCTTCCGACTCTTTTTCAAATTTGAGAAATGTAGGTTGATCATGTATTTTATTCTAGTTTTATCATTCAGAATATGATTTTCTATTTGATACCTTCGAATTAGATATTTGAAGTTACGATCGAATCGATTCATTAAAAAGAATCGATTCCATACATTTCTTATGTACCCATAGGTACTATATTGGATTTGAATCAGATTTTGGATCAATCGATATTGATTGATTGTTTCCATTATGTTGTTGCTAGTAAATACCACTATTTTGGGTTTTGGATCTTCCAAACCATTCCCGCAAGAGGTCTGTTTTATGATCCTTCGATAAAAAGATTCATATTCATTCTCTTCATAAAAAAGAGGAGGTAGAACCAATAAAGATTTCTTTTTTGATTCATCCCTAGAGTTGAATCCCTCATTTAAAGATTGTTTTTGATCCAATCCGAAAGAATCAATAGAAAAAGAAAATACCTTATGATACACCAGATCCG